TAGCCCAAAAAGTGAAATGAATGCTCGGATAATTGGTTTATATGGATCGTTCCTGGTTGAGACCAAACATCAAAATGACATTGCCATAAATGGATAAGATAGTATTTCCATTTATTCATCAAAAGAGGCGCATTCTTTGAAGCCAGAATGGATTTTCCTTGATATCTAACATAATGAATGAAAGGATCCTTGAAGAATGATAAGGTAGACGAAAAATCCTTAGCAAAGACTTCTACAAGATGTTCTAGTTTTGCATAGAAATAGATTCGCTCAAAAAGAACGCTAAAAGATGTTAATCGTAAATGAGAGTATTTGTTACGTAGAAAAAGGAAGATAGATTCGTATTCACATACATAAAAATTATATAGAACAAGAAAAATCTTGAATTTTTTTTTTTTTTTGAAAAAGTAGAAATCGATTTTTGGGGAGGAATAAGACTATTCCAATTCCAATTACAATACTCATAAAGAAACAACCTTAATAAATGAAAGAAAGGGGCATCTTTCACCCAGTATCGAAGGGTTTGAACCAAGATTTCCAGATGGATAGGATAGGGTATTCGTACATCTGACACATAATTTAAATATGTAAATTTATCCTCGAAAAAAGGAAAAATGGAATGAATTGATCGCAAATTATTATAAGATTTTACGATTTCTGCCTCCTCTAAGGAAGAGCTTAATTGGAGGGAAAATGGAATTTCCACGACGACGGCAAAACCCTCTGATATTATTTGAGAATACAAATTCTTGTTATACCCCCACAATTGATTTTTGTTAGAATCATTAGCAGAAATAATCAAATGATTCTGTTGATACATTCGAGTAATTAAACGTTTTACAATTAGTAAACTAGATTTATTGCCATAACCTACATTTTCCACCAAAATGGATCTATTTAAATCATGACCATAAGCGAGTCCATAAATATACTCCCGAAAAATAAGTGGGTATAGGAAGTCCTGTTGGCGAGATCTATCTCGTTCTAAAAATACTTGATATTCCTCCATTTTTGAAATTCGATTTGGTCAAAGGATCAGGGATTCATTGGATTATCAAATGATACATAGTGCGATACAGTCAAAACAGGGTAATATTAGAATAAAAAAAAACGAATATGAATAGATATCTAGAAAACAAGTAAAACTCATCAACGGACTCTCTCTCCTCGCTTTTTCCATCTAATTGTTCTAGGATAACAAGCTAGTTAGAAATCCTTTATTTTCTCAGCCCAATCGCTCTTTTGATTTTGGAAAAAAAAATATCTTTATCAATATACTCTTTCTTCTACACATTTATCGCCACCCCATAATGGAGAATAGCTAATAGTTAGGACTCATAACAAAAATCAATAATCCACTCGTGGGAAAAGCTTTTCCCACATCAAGCACTAATCTATTTTTAACGTACAATTAGATGGGGTAATCATTCAAATTCAAAATGAAAGCTCGTTGCTTTTTGTTTCCCTATAATTGGAGCCGCCAAGCTCTATCCCTTTATTAATTCAACCCAACTGAATTTTTTTTGTTCCGAACAAAGAATTCAAACAAAAATTTTTGCCGGATCCAATAAGAATGAAATATTTTTCGAATTCTCCATTGATACGACATGCTGCTTTTTCCATTCATTCCTTTCTGGATCAGTCGTGGTCTTACAAACTCTACCGATGGTATGGACGAATCAATTGCTTCATAGAAATGTGTAAAAAATGGAGTCGCGCTTAAAAGCCGAGTACTCTACCATTGAGTTAGCAACCCTAATAATATTAAGAAAATAGGATGTGTAGATCCAATCGCAATAAAAATAAATAAAAATAAAAAGATTGAATTGTCTAATAAAATATTCCATTAAAATGGAAAAATAGAAAGAAAAAAAATTCAAAAATGTCGAAGGCGAATCGATTCTGAACATAAAAATGAACAGATCAGATGAAAATTTTTGAGATTTACCTTTGAATCAAAAAAGAACTTCTTGTTTGTATCACAGAAAATCCAATGAACCCGCCATTGGATGGAGTAAAAAAAAAAGCCTATGTAACGTGAATAAATCGATCGATTTATTCACGATCGGATTATATTTGTTTGATACACTGTTGTCAATATTAGTGTTGAAAAAATAATACAATCGAGAAAACAAACGAATTCAAATTAGAAAATGAAATATTATTAAATATTAAAATTCTTAATTATATTATTATTATTTAATATTCTTATTTAAATTAAATATTCTTATTAAATAATTATATTAAATTATATTAAATTCATTATTATGAAATTATTCTGTTATAATTCTTAATTTCAAAATTCATTTGAAATAAAAATTCGATTCTAAAAAATTATAGAAAAAAAAAAATAAATAAATTATTTAGTAGTTTCCCCCCTGTTGTGTGAAATTCACATCGAAAAACGGAATAGTTGTTCTCCCTTATGAATCGGAAGAACTTTTTTCGTAAAATCTCGTCTGCTTAATAAGTTTCTATTCCAACACGAAACGAAAAGAAA